AATAAGATGCCTGATAAATAGGACTATTTTGATAGAATAGAACATGTAAATTTTTTACTCTTATTATAAAATACAGAATTAACCTGAAGCCTAAGAAATCAAAATTCTTCATGCATATACACTATTTTATAAAAAGATAAGCTAAAAAAGCTATTAGGTTCATACCCTGAACATAGAAGTAATAATCTTCTTCTTTTTAATAAAACATTCAAATTATATTATATTCTCATTAGTACTAATTTTAAGAAGTATTATAGTTATTTCATCAACAAGATGAATAACAATATGAATAGGGTTAGAAATAAACATAATAGTTTTTATCCCAATAATTCATGAAACAAAAAATATTAAATCATCTAATAGATGTATAATTTACTTTCTAAATCAAAGAATAGGCTCCATAATTTTTCTATTTTGTATTTCATGAAAAACTATATATATAAAAAACACAGAAATAATTATTGACAACATAATAATAATTAGAATAATAATTAAAATAGGAATTCCTCCATTCCACTTTTGGTTTCCTCAAATAATAAGAAACATATCATGAATAAATTGCCTAATTATAATAACATGACAAAAAATAGCACCAATATTTATTATATCAAATATTAATAGAAAATACATTATAATTATTGCGATAATAGCAACAATTGTAGGTGCTATTGGAGGATTAAACCAAACATCTCTTCGAAAAATTATAGCATACTCTTCAATCAACCATATAGGTTGAATAATAATATGTATAAAATATAATAATAATATATGATTAATTTACTTAATTATATATTCAATTATATCAACTATAGTAGTAATTGCTTTCAACAATAAATCCATGATATTTATTAACCAAATACAAAATAACAAAACAATAATAGAAAAAATTAATTTAATATTATTGATAATAAGTCTAGGAGGAATACCTCCAATAATAGGATTTGCAATAAAATGAATAGTAATCCAAAATATAATAAACTCTACAAACTACATAATATTAGTAATAATATTAATAGTATCCCTATTAACTTTATTTTACTATATACGAACTATAAGAACAATAATAATAATTAATATAACAATAAGAAAATGAAACATGAAATCTAATAAAAACTATAAATTAACCTTTTTAATAACAATAAACTTTATAATACCAATAATAACTATACTATTATAAAGCTTTAAGTTATATAAACTATTAACCTTCAAAGTTAAAAATATAATAAAATTTATAAGCTTTAGTTTAAAACTACTTTAGAATTGCAGTCTAATATCATAAATTGACTACAAAGCTTAATTAATAAGGGGTTAAATACCATATATAAATTTACAATTTACAACCTAAAAATTCAGACACCTTATTTTATATATAAATGATTTTATTCAACAAATCACAGGGATATCGGAACTTTGTATTTTTTATTTGGGATATGATCAGGAATATTAGGAACATCACTTAGATGAATTATTCGAATTGAATTAGGACAACCCGGATCATTTATCGGAGACGATCAAATTTACAATGTTGTAGTTACAGCACACGCATTCATTATAATTTTCTTTATAGTTATACCAGTTATAATTGGAGGATTTGGAAACTGATTAGTACCATTAATAATTGGAGCTCCAGATATAGCATTCCCTCGAATAAATAACATAAGATTTTGATTACTACCTCCTTCAATTACATTACTAATAATAAGAAGTATAGTAGAAAGAGGAGCAGGAACAGGATGAACAGTATATCCTCCTCTTTCTACTAATATTGCCCACAGAGGGGCATCAGTGGATTTAGCAATCTTTTCATTGCACCTAGCAGGTGTATCCTCTATCCTAGGTGCAATTAATTTCATCTCAACTATTATTAACATACGTCCTGTGGGAATAACTTTAGAACGAATCCCATTATTCGTATGATCAGTAGGAATCACTGCCCTACTATTATTACTATCACTACCTGTATTAGCAGGAGCTATCACGATACTACTAGTAGATCGAAACTTCAACACATCATTCTTTGACCCAGCCGGGGGGGGAGACCCTATTTTATACCAACACTTATTCTGATTTTTTGGACACCCAGAAGTATATATTCTAATTCTACCTGGGTTTGGATTAATTTCACACATTATTAGAAAAGAAAGAGGAAAAAATGAAACATTTGGATCATTAGGAATAATCTTCGCTATACTAGCAATTGGATTATTAGGATTTATTGTTTGAGCACACCACATATTTACAGTTGGAATAGATGTAGACACTCGAGCATACTTTACATCTGCAACAATAATTATTGCTGTACCAACAGGAATTAAAATCTTTAGATGATTAGCAACAATGCATGGGACAAAAATCAATTACTCACCATCAATACTATGAGCTCTAGGATTTGTATTTCTATTTACTATTGGGGGATTAACAGGGGTAATTTTAGCAAATTCATCAATCGATATTGTTTTACACGACACATATTATGTAGTAGCACACTTCCATTATGTATTATCTATGGGGGCAGTATTTGCTATTATAGCGGGATTTATCCAATGATTCCCGTTATTTACAGGTATAACTATAAACCCTAAATGATTAAAAATTCAATTCATAATTATATTTTTAGGAGTTAATATAACATTCTTTCCACAACACTTTTTAGGGTTAGCAGGAATGCCACGACGGTATTCAGACTACCCTGACATATTTATAACATGAAATATTGTTTCATCATTAGGTAGATCAATATCAGTAATTGGTATCATAATATTCATTATAATTATTTGAGAAAGACTATCTTCTAAACGAAATACAATATTTAATCAAAACATAAACTCAATAATTGAATGAAAGCAAATATCACCCCCTGCTGAACATTCATATAATGAACTACCAATTATATTCTTATTCTAATATGGCAGAATAATGCAATGAGCTTAAAATTCATATATAAAGAATAATCTTTTATTAGAAATATCAACCTGATCTGCAATAAATATACCTGACTCAAACTCACCTATTATAGAACAACTAAATTTCTTTCACGATCATACAATAATAATTTTAATTATAGTAACTACAATAGTATCATATATAATATTCACAATAATACAAAATAAATATATAAATCGATTCTTAATAGAAGGACAAACTATTGAACTAATTTGAACAGTTATACCAGCAGCAATTCTAGTATTTATTGCTCTACCATCACTTCGAATTCTATACTTAATAGATGAAATCTATATACCAACACTGACAATTAAAGCAATTGGACATCAATGATATTGAAATTACGAATACTCAGATTTCAAAAATATTGAATTCGAATCATACATAAAACCTCAAATTGAAATAAATGAAGAAGAATTTCGACTACTAGATGTAGATAATCGAATAATTCTACCAAATAACTCAACAACTCGAATTTTAGTAACAGCAACTGATGTGATTCACTCATGAACTATCCCAACAATTGGAGTAAAGATTGATGCAACTCCAGGGCGCTTGAACCAAGGTTCAATCACAATCAAGCGCCCTGGATTAATATATGGGCAATGCTCTGAGATTTGTGGGGTGAATCACAGATTTATGCCTATTGTGATTGAAAGAGTTAACATAGAACAATTTATAAAGTGATTAAATTCTAATTCATTAAGTGGCTGAAAGTAAGCACCGGTCTCTTAAACCGCAATATAGTAAATAACAAATACTCTTAATGGGAAATTTAGTTTAAAAAAAACATTAATTTGTCAAATTAAAAATATTATAATAATATTTTCCTATACCTCAAATAGCACCAATATGGTGAACAATGCTATACACAATTTTTATTACATGCTTCATCCTAACATTAATCATAACATACTTCAATATTGAAATTATGCCTTCAACTGAAAAAAATAAAATTCTAAAAACAAAAATTAAGTGAATATGATAACAAATCTATTTTCGACTTTTGATCCTTCAACTTCCATGATATTTTCATTAAACTGAATAAGAACCTTTATAATTGTATTTATAACACCAGCTATATTCTGAGTTACGCCTTCACGATATATAATATTAATGAAAATTATATTAAATAAACTTCACAATGAATTTAAAATACTTATAGGATTTAATTCAAAAGGATTAACTTTAATATTCACATCATTATTTATATTTATTATAATTAATAATCTATTTGGATTAATTCCTTATATTTTTACAAGATCAAGTCATTTAACATTTACTTTAGCACTATCTTTACCAATATGAATCGGGTTAATAATATTTGGATGAATCAATAAAACAATAAGAATACTTGCTCACTTAATTCCTGTAGGTACTCCTCCTATATTAATACCTTTCATAGTGGTAATTGAAACAACAAGAAACTTAATCCGTCCGGGGTCATTAGCAGTACGACTTACTGCTAATATAATTGCTGGTCATCTTTTAATAAGATTACTTGGTAATAATACAAATAGATCCTCAAAAATAGTTATATGAATTTTTATTGCAATCCAAATATTATTAATATTATTTGAAACAGCAGTTTCTATTATTCAAGCATATGTATTTTCAATCTTAAGAACATTATACACTAGAGAAGTAGCTTATGATAAAACAAAACCACCCATTCCACTTAGTGGATTATAGCCCTTGACCTCTAACGGGATCAATCGGGGCTATAACCTTAACTTCAGGAATAGTTATATGATTCCATATACAAAGAATAGCATTATATATAATAGGAGTATTAATTATTATTTTAACAATAATTCAATGGTGACGAGACATCACCCGAGAAGGAACATTCCAAGGAAATCATACATTAAAAGTAAGTAATGGGTTAAAATTAGGGATAATTTTATTTATTATTTCAGAAATCCTATTCTTTGTCTCATTCTTTTGGGGGTTTTTCCATAGAAGATTATCCCCATCAATTGATATTGGTATAATATGACCACCTAGGGGAATCAAAACATTCAACCCAATACAAATTCCCTTATTAAATACTATAATTTTATTATCTTCTGGAGTTACAATTACGTGAGCCCATCATAGATTGATAGAAATAAACTTTAGTAAAACAACTCAAGGACTAACAATAACCGTCATTTTAGGATTTTATTTCTCTATTCTTCAAGCATATGAATACTGAGAATCAAGATTTAATATTAGAGATTCAGTATATGGATCATGTTTCTTTATAGCTACAGGATTCCATGGAATTCATGTAATAATTGGATCTATGTTTTTAACAGTATGTCTAATGCGGCATTTAATAGGACATTTTTCTAGAAATCATCACCTGGGATTCGAAATAGCAGCATGATACTGACATTTCGTAGATGTAGTATGATTATTTTTGTATATTTCTATTTACTGATGGGGTAGATAAACTATTCTTTTAGTATAAAAAGTATATTTAACTTCCAATTAAAAGGTCTTATTAAGAAAGAATAATAATAAAAATTATAATAATAACAACAACAGTTACTAGTATTTCAATAATTTTAATAATAACATGCAGAATCATTTTCAAAAAATCTACATTAGATCGGGAAAAAATATCTCCGTTTGAATGCGGATTTGACCCAAAAAGATCATCACGACTACCTTTCTCTATTCAATTCTTCTTAATTGCAGTACTATTCTTAGTATTTGATATTGAAATCGTAATTATTTTACCCATAATTATTACATTAAAAATAACTAATATAATATACTGAATTGCAACTTCAATAGGTTTCATATTAATTCTAATAGCAGGATTATACCATGAATGAAACAATGGAGTACTAGAATGAGCTAAATAGGGGAAGTAGTTAAATATAACATTTAATTTGCAATTAAAAAGTACTTCTAGTCTTCCTCATTAAAAGTAGTGAAGTAATAATACATTTAGTTTCGACCTAAAAATAAGAGAGTAAATCTCCTTACTTTTAATTGAAGCCAAAAAGAGGCGTTTCATTGTTAATGAAAATAGTGGATATAAATCCCGATTAAAAGAGAAAGAAGCATCTAAAAGAAGCCGCTAACTATCTTTTAAAGCGGTTAAACTCCGTTATTCTCTTTGTTTATGTAGTTTAATTAAAACATTTCATTTTCAATGAAAAATTGGGGTTCATCCTCCTTAAACATATATCAAAAAGATAAAAATCTATCATAATATCTTCAATATCATACTTTAACTTAAGCTATTTTGATAGACAAGTATAAAAAAAAATAAAATTAAAAAAGAAATTAAAAATAACTTAGCGTTATTAAAATGAAATAAATCAAACTTTGATCTAAAATAAGAAAATTGATTATAAAAAAACTTGGAAAACAAATATTCCCCCCAACCTATATCCATGCTTAAATAATAATTTTTAGAAACTGTTAAAACTCAAAATCTAGATAAATGGGTGCTATAATAAGGTATAAATCATATTGAACCTAAAAATAGAGAAGGGTAATATATAGTTAATGAATATAAATTATAGTTGTATTTAATTAAACATAATTCATACATTAATCAAGAAAATAATAAAACAACTAAAAAAGGAAGAATTTTTAATGTAAAACCTAAAACTAAAATATCAGGACATGTAAAAAAAAGTCATCTTAAAATTCTTCCAAATATTACAGACATAAATGTTAAAAAAATTATTGGTAAAATTATTATAATTCCCTCTCTATAAGATTGACAAATAAATATTTTTTCATGAGACACTAAAGAAAAATAAATTAAACGAATAGTATATATTCTTGTAAAACCAACAGAAACATAAAAAATTAAAATTAACAATGAATTAAAGGATGAAAAAATTATGTTTTCTAAAATTAAATCCTTAGAATAAAACCCAGATATAAAAGGAAGTCCACATAAAGAAATATTAGAAATATAAAAACATGAGCAAGTTCAAGGAATATAGTTTATAACACCTCCTATATGACGAATATCTTGAGAATCTCTTATAACATGAATAATCAGCCCTGAACATAAAAATAAAAGGGACTTAAAAAAAGCATGAGTCAACAAGTGAAAATATGCTAAATCAGAGAACCCTATAAATAAAATTGATATTATCATTCCTAGTTGACTTAAAGTAGATAAAGCAATAATTTTCTTTAAATCAAACTCAAAGTTAGCACCTAGCCCTGATATAAATATAGTTAATGCCCCCAACAAAGCAAATAAACTAAGATCAAGATTAGAAAATAAATTTCTAAATCGAATCATAAGATAAACTCCTGCAGTGACTAAAGTTGAAGAATGAACTAAAGCAGAAACAGGAGTAGGGGCTGCTATGGCCGCAGGAAGCCATGAAGAAAAGGGAATTTGAGCTCTTTTAGTAAAAGAAGCAAAAATTAAAAGAATTAAAATATAATATATGTAATTATCCCATAAATTTAAACAAAATAAAAAATTTCACCCACCATAATTTGATATTCAAGCGATAGCTATTAAAATAGCTACATCACCTAAACGATTAGTTAAAATAGTTAATATCCCGGCATTATAAGACTTATAATTTTGAAAATAAATTACTAACCCATAAGAAACTAAGCCTAAACCATCTCAACCTAACAAGATTCTAATTAAATTAGGTCTAATAATTATAAATATTATAGAAAGAATAAATATTAATACTAAAAATAAAAATCGAATCCTATATTTATCAGAATATATATATAAATGACTGTAAAAAACTACTATGGAAGAAATTAAAAATACACAAGATATAAAAATTAAAGAAACTCTATCTAAATAAATAATTATAGAAAAAGAAAAAGAATTCACAGAAACTAACTCAAAATCTAAAAATAAAGAATAACTATAATTTAAAAATATTGAACCCATAAATAATGTAAAAATTCCTAATAACAAAATAATAAAACCTATAACAATATATATAACCTAAAGTAAAACTACACCAATAACACCACAAATTAATATTCTATATTTAAACTATTTAAGTTTAGATTCAATAAATAAACAAATCAGATTTTATAATTAACATATTTAATGGAAATCAATGTATTATAATTAATAAAAACTCTCGAATGCTTCCTGATATAGAAGGAAAATAACTGGAATACAAAAAACCATGTTGAGTAATAGAATATAAATAAATTCTATAACAACATCTAAAAAAAGAAGATAAACAAAGAAATAAAAAACTATAAGTTCTTCATCTTATAACTCTATTAATAAGCATAATTTCCCCCAATAAATTTAATGAAGGAGGACTAGATATATTATTAGCCATTAATAAAAATCATATTAAACTTATAGAGGGTATAAAAACAATTAAACCCTTATTAATTATAATTCTACGACTATGAGATCGCTCATAAATAATATTAGCTAATGAAAACATTCCAGAAGAACATAACCCATGACCAATTATTATAACCAAAGAACCATAGACACCTAAAATATTTAATGTAAAAATACCACAAATAACTAAACCTATATGAGCAACAGAAGAATAAGCAATAATAGACTTAATGTCATATTGCATTATACATAAAATACCAACTAAAGATATACCATAAAGACTAATTCTAATAAATACATAATTGTATTTTAAAGAAAAAGAATTTAAAAATAATATAACTCGTATTAAACCATAACCTCCTAACTTTAACAAAATACCAGCCAAAATTATAGAACCTCTAACAGGAGCTTCTACATGAGCCTTTGGGAGTCAAAAATGAAATATAATAATAGGTAACTTAATTAAAAAAGCTAAAACATAAAACAAATAAATATAAAAATTTAAATTTAAATCATAAATTATAAAATAAAATAAGCTACAGTTCAAATTGTAAGTATAAAAAATTATAATTAATAAAGGCAAAGAAGCAAATAAAGTATAAAATAATAAATAAAACCCTGCAGAAAGACGCTCAGGTTGATACCCTCACCCAAAAATCAATAACAAAGTAGGGATTAAACTAGCTTCAAAGAACATATAAAATAAAAATAAATTAGTAGTAGAAAAAGAAAGAATCAAAAAAACAGTTATAATTATACAAACCAATATAAAATCAAACTTACTAAAAGTAAGATAAGTCTTAAATCTAGCCATTAATATTAAAATTAAAATTAATAAACTTAACATAATTAATGATAAAGAAAGTAAATCGACCCCTATGGAATAACTAATAAATGAATAATAATCAAACCCTCAAATAAATATTAAAAAAAATAAAGATAAACAAAAAAACAATACCAACTCTCACCAATAGCCTATAATACAAATAGGGATTATAAAAATAAAATTTAAAAATAAAACTATCATCTTAACAAACTTAAAGATTTAACGTTATCATTACCATGACAACGAATCATAGAAACCAAAATAGATAAACCCAAACAACCTTCACATACAGTAAAAGTAAGAAAAAAAATAATAAAATAAGAACCGTAAATTAAATTAGAACAGTTAATTGAAACAAAAATAAACAAAGTTAATACAATATACTCTAATCTTAAAAGTGTTAATAGTAAGTGCTTTCGTAAGGAAACAAAAACAATTAAACCACAAAAGAATATAAAATTATATGAAAACCAATCAAAAAAGAAAGAATTAATAATAAGTTTTAATAGTTTAAAAAAAATAGTGATCTTGTAAATCACAGATAGGGTACCTTTAAAACTTCAACAAAAAGAAATTCTTATCATTAATCTCCAAAATTAATATTTTAATTTAAACTATATGTTGATATTAATTCAATAATTATAATAATTTTGTCTGTAATAATATTATGAATAAAACACCCATTAAGAATGGGATTAATACTAATTATACAAACAGTAATCAGAGCAATAATTTCAGGAAGAATAATAAATTCATTCTGAACATCTTATATATTATTTATTGTAATAATAAGAGGATCGTTAGTTTTATTTATTTATATATCAAGAATTGCATCAAACGAAAAATTCAATACCAATATAAAAATAATAACAACAACACCTATTTTAATAGTAATAACCTTAATTATTATAATTAAAAAAGAAGATATTGCCAATAATAATAAAATAATACTAACAGAAACTAAAACAATAATATATGAACAAACAAAAATAATAATAAACATATTTAGAAATCAATCAATAATAATAACTATTATAATAGTATTATACTTATTAATTACTATAATTGTAGTGACACATAATGTAAATATTCAAGAAGGACCTATGCGACAAAAAAGCTAATGAATATACCAATGCGAAAAACCCATCCATTAATCAAAATTATAAATAACTCTCTAGTAGACTTACCCTGCCCTTCAAGAATCTCATTATGGTGAAACTTTGGATCTTTATTAAGAATATGCTTGATAATTCAATTAATCACTGGGGTATTTCTAGCAATACACTACACAGCAAACATTGAAATAGCATTTAGAAGAGTTGTACATATTTGCCGAGATGTAAATAATGGATGAATAATACGAAATATTCATATAAATGGAGCATCTTTATTCTTTATATGTTTATATATGCACGTAGGACGTGGAATGTACTACGGATCTTATCATTTAATTATAACATGAACAATTGGAGTAATTATACTTATAACAATTATAGGAACAGCCTTCCTTGGTTACGTTCTACCATGAGGACAAATATCATTATGAGGAGCAACAGTAATTACTAACTTACTATCTGCAGTCCCTTATATTGGAAATGATTTAGTAAAATGACTATGAGGTGGATTTGCAGTAGATAATGCTACATTAACTCGATTTTTTACTTTACACTTTTTAATGCCATTTATTATTTCAGCATTAACAATAATTCATTTACTATTTTTACATCAAACAGGATCGAACAACCCAATAGGGTTAAACAGAAATATAGATAAAATTCCATTCCACCCTTATTTCACAATCAAAGACCTTATAGGACTATCATCAATAATAATATTTTTTATTATATTAAATATATGAGAACCAAACTTACTTGGAGACCCTGAAAATTACATCCCAGCAAACCCATTAGTTACGCCAGTACACATTCAACCAGAATGATATTTCTTGTTTGCATATGCTATTCTCCGATCTATTCCCAACAAAATAGGAGGAGTAATCGCTATAATTATATCAATTATAATCATTTTAATCTTACCATTAACGAACAAAATAAAATTTCAAAGTAACATTTTTTACCCTTTAAGAAAAATTATATTCTGAATATTTGTTACAAACATAATTATATTAACATGAATTGGAGCTCGACCTGTAGAAGAACCATTTATTTTAACTGGACAAGTACTAACAATATTGTACTTTATGTATTTTATTATTAACCCAATTTCAATAAAAATATGAGATAATATTACTAAATAGCTAAATAGCTTAATATAAAGCACATATTTTGAAAATATGAGATAAAGTAATACTTTATTAGCTTCACAAAAAAAAATGAATTATAATATTAAATGAATAAAGCCTAAAAAACAAACAATATAATTTAAAGAAACAGGTAAAAAAATCTTTCATGAAAGATATATTAATTTATCATAACGAAAACGGGGAAGAGTACCACGAACTCAAATAAAACCAAAAACTAAAAATAAAACCCTTAAATTAAAAGATAAAGAACCAATATTATTACCTAAAAATAGAACACAAGAAAACAAACTTATAAAAATAATATTTATATATTCAGATAAAAAAATAAAAGCAAATCCACCTCTACTATACTCAACATTAAATCCAGAAACAAGCTCTGATTCGCCTTCAGCAAAATCAAAAGGAGAACGATTTGTTTCAGCCAAACAAGAAGAATATCAACAAAAAAAAATGGGAAAACTAAAAAAAATAAACATAACATAGCGCTGATAAACTATAAAATTTAATAATCTAAAACCAAAAGTAAAAATTAAAACAGAAATTATAATTAAAGCTATACTTACTTCATAGGAAATAGTCTGAGCAACAGAACGTAAAGCACCCAACAACGCATAATTAGAATTAGAAGATCAACCACACATCAATACCCCATAAACACCTAAACCGGTACAACATAAAAAAAACAAAACACCAAAATTAAATCTACAAATATTAATTAAATATGGAAATAAAGATCAAATTAATATTGAAAGAATTAACATAAAAACAGGAGAAAAAAAATAAATAATAAAATTTGATATATAAGGAAAAGTTTGTTCTTTAAAAAATAATTTAATTCCATCAGAAAAAGGCTGCAACAGACCTATAAAACCTACCTTATTAGGACCTTTACGCAACTGAATATAACCTAAAACCTTTCGCTCTAATAAAGTTACATAAGCTACAGAAATAAGCACACAAACAACTAAAAAAATATAAGAATAAATATAAATATATTATCTGTGATAAAAATCACATTAATAAGATCTAAACTTAATACATTAAATCTGCCAAGATAACAATATTAATCAAAATAAATAAAATATTTAAAATTTAACTGGTCCTTTCGTACTAAGAAATTTTAAAAAATTTAAAGATAGAAACCAACCTGGCTCACGCCGGTTTGAACTCAGATCATGTAAAAATTTAAAGGTCGAACAGACCTAGAATAACAGCTTCTACACCGAAAACTAATTTTAATCCAACATCGAGGTCGCAAACTTTATTATAAATAAGAACTCTCCAATAAAATAACGCTGTTATCCCTAAGGTAACTTAAACTTTTAATCATAATAAATGGATCAATAAATCATAAATTAATGAAATATGAAATAAGTAAAGTTAAATAAATTTACCTGTCACCCCAACAAAATAAATAATAATATAATAAAATTATTATCTAATAATAAATAATATAATAAAATATAAAGTTCTATAGGGTCTTCTCGTCTTATAAAAAAATTCCAGCTTTTTAACTAAAAAATAAAATTATATAAAATAAAATAAAGAAAGTCAATTTCTCATCCAGCCATTCATACAAGCTCCTAATTAAGAAGCAAATGATCATGCTACCTTTGCACAGTCAAAATACTGCGGCCATTTAAATAATCATAGAGCAGACTAGACTTTAAATAAAAACAAAAAGACATGTTTTTGATAAACAGGTGAAAATTAAAATTGCCGAATTACTATACCTTATTTCAAAAAATACTAATTTTATCATTATTACAAATATAAAAAATTAAATAAAAAAATTTAATAAAAACTTAAATATATATAATAAATAAAAATTAATTTTAAGATAAACTATAACGAAATTAATGGTGGAAGTTACTAATCCTACAAAACTTAAATATAAAAAAATTATAAAAAATCAAAAAAGCTTATCCTTAATTGATTAAAAATACAAAATAATATAAATAAAATATTAGTATTAATAAATGTAATTCTTTATTAAATAAAATTATTAAAAAACTAGATATATTAATAAATGAATAGCATATAACCACTATAATAATATTAAATATAAATTTAAAACATTAACAATCATACTAAAATAGATCTTATAATTTCGAGAAAAATAATAATAATTAAATAATAATTAATAAACCCTGATGCAAAAGGTACTCCATAAAAAAATTCTTATAAAAAATTAAAATAATTCTCTCACGATACTTATAAACTATTATTAAAAAAGATATTTCAATAAAATATACTAAAAAACAAATTATTTTTATAAAAATAAAAAATAATTAATAAAAATAATAATATAATAAATAAATCAAACCTATATGAATCGCACATAAATAATTATTAATGTAAATAATAATACCCACTTTGAGTTAAAGTTTGATTCTTTCCAGGCTAACTTTCCAGTAAGCCTACTTTGTTACGACTTATCCCAAAAGATTGAGAGTGACGGGCGATATGTACATAAATTAGAACTAAAATCAAAAATAATAAATAAATATAAATTACAACTAAATCCAATTTCATAAAAAAATTCCATTAAATAAATCCAATATTAAAATAATTGTAACCCATTAATACCTCATATATTGCTGCACCTTGACCTAATATCAAACTAAATAAAGGATAAAGAAAACATTCTAATAAAGTATTCAATAATGGAGGTATACAAGCAAAAAATAAAAGTAGAATTCAACGTGGAATATCAATTAAACAACAGGTTCCTCTAGAAAGATTAAATTACCGCCAAATTCTTTTAATTTAAAGAACATAACTATTAATAATAAGGATAAAATTAACAACTAAAATAATAGGGTATCTAATCCTAGTTTATAATATAGATATTAGATAATAATAAACCATAATTCATAAAAAAGAAATATAAATTTCACTTAAAATAAAAACAATTGAATTAAATATTAAAATATAATCTATAACCAATAAAATTAACTTAGATCTATTGTATAACCGCGATTGCTGGCACAATATTAATCGATCTTGAAAAATTAACTAACTCCAAACCAATTTGAAAATTAAAACTATAAACTACTTAATAATAATTAATTAATCCATTAAGAATAAATTAAAAACCCACAAATATTAATATATAATAATATCTATAATAGCAAACTAAATAAGAAAGAATCAAACTTTAAATAATAAATAAAATGAAACTGGGCCACTAAGCATATGCTCCCCCTCTCCCCCGGACGGAATATTAAATATTTATTTCATTTCATTTCTATTGTGATACTAGACACATCAGTATATTTATTTATTAGTAAACTAAGACTATTAACTACTATACAGGTATTGTATTACATCATATGGATTTAAACTTTTATTGTTTCATTTAATTCATCGTATGCCAATATAAATAAGGTAATGTATAACTTTAAGCTTTCATGGGTGATAAAATAATCCAAACCCCAATATTTTATCACACTCAAGTTCCTAAAGTTAATTAAGATCTAAATGTTTAATCATATTGTTATGAAGTTAATTTTATATTCCAATAATATATCGTTACTAGATTCATTTTCATTGTGTGAGATCACCCCCAGTATGACCCTGGATAAGCAAACCTTTTCATTCGGATTCCAAACATAGCATTTTCCTTTAATTCATTGTTTATTTAAGGTTAATTTAGTGTAAATTAAGTATTAGTTTAATTTAGATTAAATTAGGCTTCAGTTTCATTTAATTCATTGTATAGATATCTACCTTTGGATGGATGGATAGGGGGGGGGATTAAACTTTATTACAAAAATAAAATAGAAAATAATCTTTCAATGATAAAAATATATTAAACCATTAAAATATAAATTAAATACAAATTTACCAATGCCTTAATTCATTGATAAGAAAATACATAATTATATTTTTAAAAATAAATATAAATAACATTATGCCTTAATTCATAATGTTATAAATACATTTATACACACTCACACGTATACGCATATATACGCATATGCACACATACATACACACATATACACATATGCATACATACATACACATATATACACATATGCATACATACATACACACATATACACATAATAAAGAATAATAAAATCAATACAGTTATCTCAAACTTTTAACATGAAAATATTAAAAACTGGGCCACTAAAAATATTATTTTTTTTATTTAAAAACGGGCTCAATAGAAAAATTCTAATTAGAATAAAATAAATATATTTTTATTAGTCCCAATATACAATATAATTATTAATATTAATGCTTTGATTTTAGATTGAAACCCTTAATTTTCAATTTAAATTAAAGGATTATTAATCGGGTCCCTTAATACTCGATTATATTACAAATACTTAATTTTTATAGGGAGGAATATATTGCGATTGTTCCGTTACTTACCTCGAAATTAAAATAAGAAATATAATATAATTATAAATGTTAAGCAAACAAGGATGATATTATAACATTGAAATTAA